TTCAATTTCGAATTCAAAAAAAATATTTCGAATATTCTATAATAAAAAAGAGTTCCATCATATATATAGTTATAGCGAAGTAATACTCCGGTTTCTCACAAAACAAAAGAAAATCCTTGACTCATTCCTTATTTTATTAGTTAATGATTCAGTGATTGGATCTCTATGCTTATTCCGATAGAAAATGAAATATTCAAATTATTTTTCATCGAATGACTATTCATCTATTGTATTTTCATGTAAATAGGGGCAATAAAGTTCTATGAAAAAATGGTGGTTCAATTCGATGTTGTATAAAGGAAAATTAGAATACAGGTGTGGGCTAAGTAAATCAATTGATAGGTTTGGTGATCCTATTGAAAAAACCAGTGTAAGTGAAGATTCGGTTATAAACGATACGGATAAAAAGATTCATAGTTGGAGTGAAAGTTCTAGTTACAGTAATGCTAATCATTTAGTGGGTGTCAGGGACGTTCGTAATTTTATCTCTGATGACACCTTTTTAGTTAGAGATAGTAATAGGAATATATATTCCATATTTTTTGATATTACTAATCAAATTTTTGAGATTGACAATGATCCTTCTTTACTGAGTGAACAAGAAAGTTCTTTTTTTAGTTATCGTTATCGGACTTATGCTTATCTGAAGAATGGATCTAAGAATGACGATCCGCCCTGTGATCGTTCCATGTATGATACTAAATACAGTTGGAATAATCACATTACTAGTTGCATTAACTCTTATCTTGTTTCTCAAATCTGTATTGAGAGTTCCATTTTAAGTAGTAGTGACAATTCCAGTGACAGTTACATTTATAGTTACATTTATGGTGAAAGTAGAAATAGTAATGAAAGGGGGAGCTCCAGTATAAGAACTAGCAGGAATGGTATTGATTTCACTCGAAGAGAAAATTCTACTGATTTCGATTTGACTCAAAAATATAGGCATTTGTGGGTTCAATGCGAAAATTGTTATGGATTAAATTATAAGAAACTTTTGAAGTCCAAAATGAATATTTGTGACCAATGTGGATATCATTTGAAAATGAGTAGTTCAGATCGAATCGAACTTTCGATTGACCCAGGTACTTGGGATCCTATGGATGAAGACATGGTTTCTCTGGATCCTATTGAATTTCATTCGGAGGAGGAACCCTATAAAGATCGTATTGATTCTTATCAAAGAAAGACAGGATTAACCGATGCTGTTCAAACAGGCACAGGTCGACTAAACGATATTCCCATAGCAATTGGAGTTATGGATTTTCAGTTTATGGGGGGTAGTATGGGATCCGTAGTAGGCGAGAAAATCACCCGTTTGATCGAGTACGCTACCAATAAATTTTTACCTCTGATTCTAGTGTGTGCTTCCGGAGGAGCACGTATGCAAGAAGGAAGCTTGAGCTTGATGCAAATGGCTAAAATATCTGCCGCTTTATATGATTATCAATCCCATAAAAAGTTATTCTATGTATCAATCCTTACATCCCCTACTACTGGTGGGGTAACGGCTAGTTTTGGGATGTTGGGGGATATCATTATTGCCGAACCTAATGCTTACATTGCATTCGCAGGTAAAAGAGTAATTGAACAAACATTGAATAAGATAGTACCTGAAGGTTCACAAGCGGCTGAATATTTATTCCATAAGGGCTTATTCGATCTAATCGTACCACGTAATCCTTTAAAGGGTATTCTGAGTGAGTTATTTAAGCTTCACGCTTTTTTTCCTTTCAATTAAAATTAACTTATTAAGTTAAGTGGAGCCTAAAGTCAAATTATTTTGATTTTATTTAGTTACATTTTTGTATTTGTAGTGAACAATTAGGCATTTTATCGGAATCAAAGTAAAAATTCTAAGGAAGAATTTCTTTTTTCTTTGGTGACATAATCAAATAATATTGAATTCTAAATTCTATTTGTATAAAGAATCGTGTGGATAATTCTTTTTTTATACCGATATTACTGATTATTAATTAGTAAATCCCTATCAACAATATAAAAAAAATTGTTCCTTCTTCGAAATTCAAATTGGTCAAGGCAAATAAAAGAAACCGAAGGTCATCTTTCCTTCTTGCTTCGTATGTATGGTATATATAATTCAAATATAGAAAATATAGATATAGAGTCTCTTTTCCTTCGACTATATCTTCTGAGAATCTCTATTCTTGACTAAGAATCCTGTTGTTGGATTGAATTCTAACGAATCCTTCGGGAATTTGTAAGAAACTCTTTATTTCTTTATTTATTAAAGAAAAAAAAAAGATTCGAATTTTAAGACAAGAATAGATTATCATACGTATATTTCATGTAGAAAGATAAAGAAGAATAAGTCTCATTTATTTAATTATCCATTCCTTGCACTTATTATTTAATATATATACTCACTTAGATATACTCAATTTAATTATATACGAATTATAATTATTCTAAGATATCTTTCTAACAATAACAGGTACAAATATTAAATCGAGGTACCCATTCTATGACAACTCTTAACAACTTACCTTCTCTCTTTGTGCCTTTAGTGGGCCTAGTATTTCCGGCAATTGCAATGGCTTCTTTATCTTTTCATGTTCAAAAAAACAAGATTTTTTAGATTCGATAGGTGCGAATCTTATCTATTTTTTTTTAAGACTTAGATATAGATAACACAGATATCTATTTAGTAGAATATGGCGGTTTCCTCCGAACATAGCTCTTATGTATGCGTAAATATATGGGTAAATAAATTATAGCAATTTTCAAATTGATCGGAATCGAGGTGGATGTATGAAATGTAAAGTCAATGTATCTATATGTGGATATCTATAGGAGATCATATAAAAAGGATATTCTTATTTTAGACCTAACCAATTTGATCTAACCAATTAGATGAATTACTTCTAAAGGGTTACATCCGAATCACGCTAGTTGATGAGAGTTACTTCGGAAACAAAAAAAGGAAAGTCAAATTCATTTGGACTATTTTATCAATTCCAATAAAATGCAACTGGATCTAGTATGAGTTGGCGATCAGAACATATATGGATAGAACTTATAGTGGGGTCTCGAAAAATAAGTAATTTCTGCTGGGCCTTTATCCTTTTTTTAGGTTCACTAGGATTCGTATTAGTTGGATCTTCGAGTTATTTCGGTAAGAATTGGATATCTTTAGTTCCGTCTCAACAAATTCTTTTTTTTCCACAAGGGGTCGTGATGTCTTTCTACGGTATCGCAGGTCTCTTTATTAGTTCTTATTTGTGGTGCACAATTTCGTGGAATGTAGGTAGTGGCTATGATCGATTCGATAGAAAAGAAGGAATAGTGTGTATTTTTCGTTGGGGATTTCCTGGAAAAAATCGTCGCATCTTCCTACGATTTCGTATGAAAGATATTCAGTCCATCCGAATAGAAGTTAAAGAGGGTATTTATGCTCGTCGTGTCCTTTATATGGAAATAAAAGGACAGGGGGCCGTTCCCTTGACGCGTACTGATGAGAATTTGACTCCGCGTGAAATTGAGCAAAAAGCCGCCGAATTGGCCTATTTCTTGCGCGTACCGATTGAAGTATTTTGAAATGAACTTGAACTGAAGAAGAAATTCCGGCAGGGAAAAAATTCAAGAATTCTCTTTCTTTCTTCAGCATAGCATAGCTTAATAAAGCTTTTTCAGAATGTTCATTCGAGCCAAAGTAGACGTATATGGAACAGCCATAAAACGAAACTTTTTTTGTCCGCATAAAAAATAATTTATGCATATGGAAATCCACTCAACTCAATTCAGTAAAAAACAAGTAAAAGTAGCAAATCGAAAGAAAATAATAGATTCATCTCCTCGTATATCAAAACATTTCGGAATAAAGGATTTCTCTTTTTATTTTCAATATGAATTGATAGGTTAGGTACAAATAGATCATATCTTGTAAATTCTCTCTCCTTTCTTTTGTCAATCGAACTTTCTTTTTTTTATCTTTTCTTTTGTGTTTCTTAATGATCAAAGGCAAAGGATTGCTTGGATCTCTTATAAGGATAACTTTTCTGTCTTGTTTTGCCACTCATTTTTGATCATTAGGTTTTGAATTTGTGATCGTTAGATCAAAATATTCTTCATAAATCTCTCTCCATTTTTCCTGGACTATAACTGCGGGTAGCCGGCTATTTTTTTTCGAAAGATTTTGTCTTTTGATAGAAAGGACAAAAGGAGTTCTTTTGGCTTAAAATCCGAATAATATAGTATTCATTACTTGCTTGAATTGGTTCTTTTAAGCATTCATCGAAAAGGGCTTCGAATTTGATCAATTCAATTCAGGTATCTGGAAACAAGATTTTTTATTATTTCGTCATTCGAAACGGGTATGTTATTTCTGTATTCTTTCTAAATTCAAGGAATAACTACTGAATCACAAATAAAAAACAGGGAATAGATTCCTAGGTCCGATGCCTTGTAATAGAACTTAGGGTTAATAGAAATAGTAGATCACATAGATTCAACAAATGAGGTGGGTTCATTAACAATTCAAAGATGAAAAGAAAAAATGGCAAAAAAGAAAGCATTTCTTCCTCTTCTATATCTTACATCTATAGTATTTTTGCCCTGGTGGATCTCTCTCTCATTTAATAAATGTCTTGAATTTTGGATTACTAATTGGTGGAATACTAGGCAATCCGAAACTTTTTTGACTGATATTCAAGAAAAGAGTATTCTAGAAAAATTCATAGAATTGGAAGAACTCTTACTCTTGGACGAAATGATAAAAGAATACCCCGAAATACATCTACAAACACTTCGTATAGGAATCCACAAAGAAACGATGCAATTGATTAAGATGCACAATGAGGATCATATCCATATGATTTTGCATTTATCGACAAATATAACCTGTTTCATTATTTTAAGTGGTTATTCTTTTTTGGGTAATGAAGAACTTGCTATTCTTAACTCTTGGGTTCAAGAATTCCTATATAACTTAAGTGACACAATAAAAGCTTTTTCGATTCTTTTACTAACTGATTTATGTATCGGATTCCATTCGCCCCATGGTTGGGAACTAATGATTGGCTATGTCTACAAAGATTTTGGATTTGCTCACAACGATCAAATTATATCTGGTCTTGTTTCTACTTTTCCAGTCATCCTGGATACAATTTTTAAATATTGGATCTTCCGGTATTTAAATCGTATATCTCCATCACTTGTAGTGATTTATCATTCAATGAATGATTGATCCAACTATAATATTTGTTACTTTGTAACATAAGGTACATAAGCAAAGCATTTCAATTTGAAGACGTACTTACTCTTTCTACCCTACAGGGATTTATCCTACTACTATATTCCAGTAAAATTATTTCAGTAAACTAAATAGCAGAATTGTGGATAGGGAACTATACAAGCGACCTACCTAATTTTATTGTAGAAATTTTCGGGATCAATGATTGGACCATGCAAACTAAAAACACCTTTTCTTGGATAAAGAAAGAGATTATTCGATCTATTTCCGTATCGCTGATGATATATATCATAACTCGGACATCCATTTCAAATGCATATCCCATTTTTGCACAGCAGGGTTATGAAAATCCACGAGAAGCGACCGGGCGTATTGTATGTGCCAATTGCCATTTAGCTAATAAGCCCGTGGATATTGAAGTTCCACAAGCGGTACTTCCTGATACTGTATTTGAAGCAGTTGTTCGAATTCCTTATGATATGCAAATTAAACAAGTTCTTGCTAATGGTAAAAAGGGAGGTTTGAATGTGGGGGCTGTTCTTATTTTACCTGAGGGATTTGAATTAGCCCCCGCCGATCGTATTTCGCCCGAGATGAAAGAAAAAATAGGCAATCTGTCTTTTCAGAGCTATCGCCCCACTCAAAAAAATATTCTTGTGATAGGTCCTGTTTCTGGTCAGAAATATAGTGAAGTCACCTTTCCTATTCTTTCCCCGGACCCCGCTACTAATAAAGATGTTCACTTCTTAAAATATCCCATATATGTAGGCGGGAACAGAGGAAGGGGTCAGATTTATCCCGATGGGAGCAAGAGTAACAATACAGTTTATAATGCTACAGCGTCTGGTGTAGTAAAGAAAATCATACGAAAAGAAAAAGGGGGGTACGAAATAACCATATCGGATGAGTCAGATGAACGTCAAGTGGTTGATATTATTCCCCCAGGGCCAGAACTTCTTGTTTCCGAGGGCGAATCTATCAAACTTGATCAGCCATTAACGAGTAATCCTAATGTGGGTGGATTTGGTCAAGGGGATGCAGAAATAGTACTTCAAGATCCATTCCGTGTCCAAGGCCTTTTGTTCTTCTTGGCATCTGTTATTTTAGCACAAATATTTTTGGTTCTTAAGAAGAAACAGTTTGAGAAGGTTCAATTGTCGGAAATGAATTTCTAGATTCGCGAATTTTCAATATCAAGTTCGTAAAAAAAATCAAATTCTTGTTTTGACAATTCAATTATGTTATGTATGATCCAAAATTATAAAAAGCTTTTTGCTTGTTTCTATTCCAGATGTCGATATCGGGAATTTTTTGTACCGCATTTCTAGTCATAGTATGTATATTGTAAAGAAGATTATTTGACTTTATCTCTTCTTTTTTGTTCAAGCCAAATTCGAGCGGTGTCACTAGGTCACTCTTGTCAGATTGAAATCTCATAGAATGACTCAATCGTTTTCGATTCGAATCGAATAAAATTCGAATAAAATCGAAAATATTACTGGATACTAAACATAAGATAAGTAAGTGGAGAATAGAAAACAAAGGATTATTCGCCTTCTTCTTAGTCTTTTCTTTGACACAAGAAAGGAATTTTCTGCATTTCTTTCTTGTGTCTACATAAGGTTTTTGATCCCGTTCGTCAAAGATTACTATCCTTAGTTTATATTTTTTTCCAGGTTTATTAGAACCCTTTTTTATATTTATTACATATATAAAGTAGTGAACAAACAAAAAATAGAGGTCAATTTTTTGATAAAATAGAACTTATTCTAATGAACTTAGAAAAAAATTAAACTTTGATGAGATACTAAATAGAGTCGAGTAAGGATCTATTCGAAAACGATTTGCTTTGCATAATATCTGATCGCCAGAAATATATATTGTAATTGTGTCATTCAGGAAAATGAAATCGAGCGATTCTTTCTTCTAACTTTGAAAGATGGATAAGATACTATCAGCGAATAAGAGATGTTCTAAATCAATTAATGAAGTTTTCAAAAACATTATCCGAAAAAATGAAGTTTTTTTTTTCAAAATCGGGAAAAGTTATTTATTTTTTATTTCGACTAATAAAATATTATGAAAGCTTAAATTAAGAAGGATCCTTGCCTTCTTAATTTAAGCTTTTATATCTCCAACTGAGTTCATCTTATTATTAGATTATTACAGAGATGAACCCAACCCGGAGTATGAACCATAAAAGAAAATACCTATTAAACCGATCACAATAATACCAGTTACAGTACCTATTATCCAAAGAGGAATCCTTCCAGTAGTATCGGCCATTT